AATAAATACCGGGACTTTGCAATATTTGATTGATCACAATTCTGTAAATTCCATTTACTATAGAAGTTCCCAGGGAATTCATTAGAGGAATTTTTCCAATAAATATGGTTTGTTCTTGCGTATCCCTAACAGTTTTCCAAATTAATCCCGCGGGCACATATAATTCAGAAGAATATGTGAGTGATTCATACACAGCATCTTTTTCTTTTATCAGGGGTTCCACTAATTGATATGTTTCTACAAATAATTGAAATTCAATTTCTTGATCTGTATCTTCAATTTTTGGAAACTTATAAAGTTCTTCCGTCAATCCCTGATCAATGAATCGACAAAACCCCTCAAATTGTATCTGACTAAACCCAGGTATTGTAGACATTCCCTCATTTCCATCCCGGAGCATTTTGAGTTTCCCATTTATCGAAAAAATCCCATTCATTTCCCAAGGCTCATTCTTCATCGAACCATACGGATCGATCTAGTAATGATGTGGATTGATCTAGCAATGATGGAATTATATTCTGTTTACTGAATCACATGAAATTTTACCCAACTCCATATCATAGATGTAATGTATGAAATACGTATGATCGGAGAAATAAAGAGAATTTTCTACCCAAAATTAGAATTTGAAACAGATACAAATGGAAATGAATTCATAACAAATTCCTGGAAAGGAAACAAAATTATGGCGTTTCAACTTATGGTTATGGAGTCTTGTATAGAATATCAAAAGTGATCCAATTTCTACCTATTACTATGATATTAGGATCTGCTGATTGGGTACCAGAAAAGTAAATGGATTCAGGATTTGATCTGTTCTCTATGAATGATATAAAGACAGAAAGGAACCTATAGAGTTTACCCTTTTTTAGCACTTAACTTTTTTTTTTAGTGGATTCCTTGTTCAAAAACGATTTGCAAAAAAAAGAGGCATTTTTACCCATTTGCTGGTCGAATTCGTGGAATACGATTGAAGTGCGCAACGCAAAAGGGTTTGATATTCAATATATTCAATGAAAAATTGAAGCACGCTAATTACTTTAATTTCCTATGGCATATCATATATAAATAAGATCCCGGATTAGGTATATCTGTGTAACAATTTCTGTTCTGGGGTTTACATATACACATAATTGTTGTTATACTTGAAATTGAAAAGGATTGATTATTGAAAATTATTGATACTGATTAGTTGTGTATCAATTCCATTTTCTTATGCCATTAAGGAAACACAATACGAGATCTTCATGAATTAACAGTCACATAGTTAATGGGTCCAATTAAATTAGCGCTGAATTTTTCATTTTGTGACTCAAAATCAAAATATTTTCTTTCAATATAAAAATAAAAAAAGGGGGGAAATTTTTAGGCGTTGTGTATTTTGATATTTGAGATACTATACAATTAATAGAAGGGTCCGGTTCCAATCAAAGCAAAAAAAGGAAGGATTTTTTTTAGTTTCAGTTTATTAGGAAAGGAATAAGGAAAACGGTATTCCAGATGCAAATCAATCAAAAAAAGGGGATTAAGTATTTATTAAGTAATAACCCACCAGGAATATTTCCATCGATTTTGATCGTTTTGGCGGCATGGCCGAGTGGTAAGGCGGGGGACTGCAAATCCTTTTTCCCCAGTTCAAATCCGGGTGTCGCCTGATCAAGAAAAAAAACTCGAAATCCCTTTGCTTGCTGATAAGTCGCCGAATCCTTGCCTAGCATAAGCAGAGGAAAAGGACTCGAACTTCCGAAACTTGCTTAATTTTAAGAAGCTGGAGATTAAAAGACTGTCAATCCTTGCGCTTGTGATTCCAGGGAGAATTTGAGTATAGGAAGGGCTAGACTATCAAAACTTCCAGTACTAATGTAATGTCTAATGACTGATTCTTGAATTATACAGTTGAGTGGGGAATTGGTAGTTGTGGAAAGGGTGGAAGATGCTTTGTATACAGACTCGCGAGAATTTATGAGTGCTCAGACATTCAAGCAATATTGGATGAATAATTGCTTTCTTTTATAGAATAAAAAAAGACTAAAGGTTGAGGTTTAAAAATAAAACTTCTTTATTTTCGGTAACACCTAAGCAAAATAGATTATTATTATTAATATAATAGAGAGAAGGTTTCCCGAGTGTTGTTGTGAAATACTTGGGAGACCGTAAGGATTAGATCAAACGGTAAATCGAGATATGTGATAGATAGTAATTTATCTTGATTGTATATTGTTATGCTGTTTCATTATGAAGGGTAACAAAAGAAACAATAGGTCTTACTATTCCTGCATGTTCCATTAATCGCACTCCCTTGATAATTACAAGAAAGTAACTGTCTATCTTGCTTGTACTTAATGCTTCCAAATTCTACCACAAATCATATAATATACGAACTTGTTATGGGTGGAGTTATTAGGTTGGTTCATCAATAGCCTTCGTTCAAAATCTATTTTTGACTCTGTGCCATTGATTACATTATTATTAGTGATCAATAAAATAATGGAAGAGTTTCTTCATATTCATAGAGATAGGGGACAGAATTCACATGGATATAGTAAGTCTTGCTTGGGCTGCTTTAATGGTAGTCTTTACATTTTCCCTTTCACTCGTAGTATGGGGAAGAAGTGGACTCTAGGATCATTACTAATTTAATTGAGTTGAGTAATCAAACTGTATTAATGGTTTCATAGAGCGTTCTGCAAAGCGTTTTTCACGAAAAATATCTTCATATAAAAATTATACTGGAATCCAGTAAAGTAATGTAATAGATGAAAAATAACCTTTCAATCAAACAACTATTTCAATGATTCCCATGTTTTTGAAAATAAAAGGAATACATATGAAATAAATTTTTTTCCAACCGAATTCGTCCTAAATATTCTATTTAGATAAACTTTAACAGAATGATATATGGATATTAATATTACAATGAGGAGCAACCAACCCCCCTTTTTATTTGTTTCTCACTTTACTGTTCGAAGAGGAAGCCTATCTGTTATTATGTAGATACGTACTTTATACCGAGGGAAACATCGATATAGCGTTTGTCCAACGAAGTACTACGTTGCGGTGGGCGATTCACATATTGCGCATTTACCTTTGTTTTAGACTCCTAGAAATGTTATTTCCGTTTTATCGACTCGCTTAATATCATGGTTCACGCGTTATAAATAGGTGGGTGGTATCTACTACTTACAAATATGAAGAATTGAATTTCCCACGGAATTCCTTGAATCACCTGTCAATGGCTAAATAAATTACTCCTTGTCGGAATGCTAAAAAAAAGATGACTAGATTTCTTTTATATTATAGAATCTATTCTACGCCCATATCATATCTTCTTCCGTTGATTTGATTGTTTCGGCGGATCCCAGGATCCATATCGGAAATAAATTAACTCTATATATTATATTAAAAAATAATAATAATAAAACGAGTAATTAGAACCGTAAGACATAAGAGTCAAAAAGACATAAGAGTCAAAGTGGGCATTCGGATTATATCGTATTGATCGAAATCGGTACAAATCAAATGGATGTAGCATGGATGTAGCAAAGAACTCGAATTGGGGTGCTAATCTAATATATATTACACGTATATGAGTTATATGTACATATATCAATATATATATTATGGAGCGATCCATTATATATATCTTTATACAGTCCAACTTTCTCATTTTATATAATAATCGATAGTGTGGTAGAAAGAAATATAGGAATCTTTCTACCACACTATCAGATCTCATATACTGCTGATTTGAGTCCGCTCATTTCATTTAAGACGTGGAGTTTGAATCCCTTTCATTTCTTCCATTATTGATAAGAACTAAGAAGTCAAGCTTGATTCAAATTAATCATTTTGACTGACCGTTTTTACGTAAATGATAAGTAAAAAAGCAGTAGGAACTAGAATGAACAGTGCAGTAGCAATAAATGCTAGAATATTTACTTCCATAATTTCATCGTTTTTTTACTTCATAATATACTAACTCGGGATCTAATCCCATAGAGATTCTAAACCCTTCTCCTGTAAATTTAATGGGAGGAATACATCCCGATGATATTGAATCGGATCAATATCATCAATAAAAATATCTGAGCTATCAAATCTATTCATCGTCGAGAATGGAATAGTATAACATAGGAAGATCTTTTATCCATACAGAATAGAATAAAAACGTAATAAAAAATTGGATTCCTGATCCAATCAAGAATCCCATTCCATTTTTGATTCTTTATCCATTCGTTATTCTCTATAACCTACCGTCTTCCTTATATAATCATATAATGAAGTATCCTCCATCCGACCCATCTTCCATTGGTCACAAACCCAAATAGTAGAAGTGAAATGGAAAAAAAAAGAAGAAAAGATCGAATATTTCGACAAATTAACTACTTTTTATTTTGAGTTTGTTCTTTCTTTGATAGGACTTTCCCCTTCAATTCAATGGGAATAAAAAAAAGATTCTTAATTCCCTTATTAAGATAAGAAAGAGGGGTGGTTCTTTATTTGATCTTTCTTTTATTTTAATAAAACGCTGCTTTCTTTCTGTGGATTGGTACTGGGACACATATATCAAAAATGAAGTGTGCAGTTTTAATTATATAAATAGATTGTTTCCAATTAGTCATTTAGGTTATACAAAATCGGAGCTAGAAAAGGGGTATCTTTAATCTGAAAAGTATTTTTCGAGGTAACTATGTGAAAATTAAGTTCATTTTCTATCGTATAATAAACGAATCAAAATTTGTGTATATACTCTGGTGAAAACATATATATGGGTATTCGACTTCCTTCCACGGATCAGGAGCAATCGAAAAAAACCAGACAGGTATCTGTATCTCTCAGAATCCTAAATAGGATGCTACCAACAATTGTAGCAATCCACATATCTCTATCCTCCTCGGTACTAATTGAAATAATTCAAATTGTCATATTGTATTTTCTCAATAAGAAATTCGAAACGGAAAAAAATAAATAAGGACCCCCTCTGGGAATTAGGAATTAGATTAGACCCCCCCCTGACAGAAAATAAAGAGATGAATTGATGAGGGTCATTAGATACTAGGTCGGGACTGACGGGGCTCGAACCCGCAGCTTCCGCCTTGACAGGGCGGTGCTCTGACCGATTGAACTACAATCCCAGAGAAATGAGGTATACAGGATACAATACATATTCTTAATGATTTTATCAAAACTATTTCTATTTAGAATCGTCCTATTGTAACATTGTAACAGAGAAGGGGATGATATATTAATATCCACATGGAAATGGACTTTAGTGAAAACAACACGGATTACTAGTCATCCTATTGTCAAATAGTGTGAAATTGATTGACAAGAAATCTTTCGATGAAGAAAAAATTTTTATTCTTTAATTTAATCCTTTCCCTATATTTAAATTAAATTTATTGATCATGATATGAATCTATATCATTAAAAAATGAAGAATATATGGGAACAAATAGGATATGATATAAAATTTCTTCTTTTCTTTATTCCCCGGGTATTTCCGAAGGACAAATTCATTATAGAATCTCATGATGGATCGGCGAATTCTTGGGCCGAGCTGGATTTGAACCAGCGTAGACATATTGCCAACGAATTTACAGTCCGTCCCCATTAACCACTCGGGCATCGACCCAGGAAGAATCAATTCTAGACTTATTGATAATACACGATCAACTACCCCCAGGGGAAGTTGAATCCCCGCTGCCTCCTTGAAAGAGAGATGTCCTGAACCACTAGACGATAGGGGCATATCTGCCCGATCGCCAGCGTACTCTTAGCTCTTAGTATGAATAGTTTTGTGTAATTGTCAATATAATGTAATGGTGTGACTAAATCTGAATAAGTTTTCCACCTTTCGTGATTCCGATAGAATTTTTCTATTTCTCATTCGTGGTTCATGAACCATTCAAAATTTCTCTATTCTATTTCTTATCTTATTTCTATATATTCTAATGATGTATCATAGCATAGTATATATATCATTCATTATATTATATCATTAGAATATATAGAAATAGAATATGTATGATATATCCATATCATTATAATGGATAAACATTCTACATTCTATATAGTATATAAAATAATAAAATAAACATTACTTCATTTCATATAGAGAAATTAGAATGTTTATCCATTAATGAAGTATAGGATCCCCGGTGATTTGTCCGACAGAAAAAGGTGAAAGTCCATTTTTTTCACCCGTCGATTCACGCATTGTTAAGATGAGATATGCCCATCTCACAGCACAGCTAGTAAATTAAAAAACGATAGCAAAGTTTCTTTTTTTTTTTTAAGAGCTTGATTCCAGGTACGAGTTGAATCTTTTCATTACATGATTTGATCACATATCAAATATCTTGGCTTGGATCCTATCCTATGTCAAATTGTGTATCAATCAAGCGAATCTTGTTGTGATAGGGGTCAATAAAAGCAAATAAAAAAGCAATTAGGTTTTAGGCTAGACTGCCTAAAAAAATTATTATTCCCGAATGAGACACTATGCGTCTACTGCATGCACCTATGTATATAATATATGTACATATATATATGTATATGTCTTCGCATTGGTTCATTCCGAAATGGAATAAAATAGGCCCTTTTAACTCAGCGGTAGAGTAACGCCATGGTAAGGCGTAAGTCATCGGTTCAAATCCGATAAGGGGCTTTTTCATTCCAGTTTGAGTCTTCATTCTTTAGTGGATAATAAAGAGATTTTTGATATTTGTAATAAAAAAAAAAGTCCACATAATCATAATAGAAATATAATATTTTTATTATAATGAGTTATATTATAGTCATTATAATGAACATTTGTTCATTATAATGATAAGTCACCCCACTTATTGGGTATTAGGAGGACGACTATGCCACTACAGGCTATAGGCTATACTTCTACTCAGGTTTCATTATTCAATATTTTTGGTTCGAGGACATAGATATTCTATCTACTCAATCCCCATTATGAATCGCCAAATATTCATACTTCTAAAATGTAAATATAAGAAATAAACAAAAGAAAAAGTAAGTGGACCTGACCCATTGAATCATGACTATATCAGCTATTCTGATATTCAAATTCGATAGAGATAGAATAGTAGCCTCGGAATTTTTTTTATTTCCTTACCTTAGACTACGCCGCACGAATTTGTCGATATTTCCGATTAAATCTTCTTGTTCCTGGATCCTCCATAGGAATAAATTATTATTCTGTTCGTCAATAGGAAACGTTTATTCCGAGTCAGAAAATAAGAGATTTCTATTTGTTAATATCTTTCTGTGATTCCAAAGAAAGATCAGTTGCTTATATCTAGTATAGAGAGGATCTATTATATATGGAAGGATATAGATAGATATATATATCTATATCAGATCGTAGCTTCCTTACCCTTACATATTGATGCATCCGATATTTTTGTTTCGACAATGTGATGGATAACATAACGGGTACGAGAAAGATATTTTCGTTTCCAGTCTCCTATATATAGATATAGTATT